ATGTATCTGATCATATAGCATATATGTATTACATTTATGTATTAAAATACAGAGCTCAAGAAGGAGGATTTTCAATGCGAGATCTAAAAACATATCTCTCCGTGGCACCGGTATTAAGTACTCTATGGTTCGGATCTTTAGCAGGCCTATTGATAGAAATCAATCGTTTTTTCCCGGATGCGTTGACATTCCCCTTTTTTTCTTTCTAGTTATTGATTATTGACATGGGAAGGGGGTAAGGAAGATTAGGGAGAGAATTCACTATCTTTGACTAATCCTTCTTCCCCTTCTTTCTCTTTTTTATTCTCAAATAAAGAAGTGGATTCAATTTAAGCCAAAAAAAAAGAAGGAGAACGGGAATGAAAAGATCGGTTTAGAGGCAAACGTCTCATACAAGATACTTAATTGAAATAGTGTACTGTGATTCGAAATCTAGTTATAAATATTTAGAGTTATTTACTATTTATTTATTACTCTATTGCTTACAACGAAATATTTTTTCTGGTATTTTTTATTATAAATTCCTTTTTGTCCTTTCTATTCGCTTCCGGTCGAAAATATAAGAGTTGTTTCGATAACAAATCCAAAGGAGGTTCATGGCCAAGGGTAAAGATGTCCGAGTTAGAGTTATTTTGGAATGTACTAGTTGTGTCCGAAAGAATCTTAATAAGAAATCAAGGGGTATTTCCAGATATATTACTCAGAAGAATCGACACAATACGCCTAGTCGATTGGAATTAAGAAAATTTTGTGCCTATTGTCATAAACATACAATTCATGGAGAAATCAAAAAATAAATAAACTAGAACGAAGGCTTATCTATGAAGGAACAAGACAAACGAACATACATTCTTTATATAATTTCTATATCTATATAGAATTTATATATATTATACATATATTTATATTAGATATATGTTATCTCTAATTAATAGTAATAGATCTAGATATCGATAGAAATCGAATATGGGTTATTAGATATCTTTATCTATAAATAATTTAAATTAGATAAAAATAAAAAAAAAAAATAGAATATTTAGTCGAAAGATAAAAAATAATATAGATAATAAAAATCTTTTTATTATTTATATTATATAGATAGATATAAATAGAAAATATCTTCTAAAGAAGCCCTATATGTAAGTTAATATATAAAATATAACAAAAAATAATTCGAATTCTATTTATTAGAATTTAAAGAAGAAAAATCAATATAATATAAAATAAATAATAAAAAAGAAACTAAAAAACCATGGATAAATCCAAGCGACCCTTTCTTAAATCTAAGCGATCATTTCGCAGGCGTTTGCCCCCGATTGGATCGGGGGATCAAATTGATTATAGAAACATGAGTTTAATTAGTCGATTTATTAGTGAACAAGGAAAAATATTATCTAGGCGAGTGAATAGATTGACCTTGAAACAACAACGATTAATTACTATTGCTATAAAACAAGCTCGTATTTTATCTTCGTTACCTTTTCTTAATAATGAAAAACAATTTGAAAGAGCCGAGTCGATCGCTAGAACTACAGGTTTTAGAACCAAAATTAAATAGGCTTACTCTTTTTTAAATTGAATCCAAATTATAATCTGAACTCCAATCCAGATGGATGGTTTTTTCGAAATCGCAAAATCCTAGAATCCTGTCGTGTCGTAAAAAAAAATCATGGAGAATCCATATTTTTTTATTGAATTGATGAATTCAATGGACTTCTGACTAAATTCTCGTATTTTATTAGACTAATTTCTACTTTATATTCCCGGAGTTCATTCTCCGGGGAACTTTTTTAAATCATTTCGGGAGATTCTTTCCAATCTTCTTTTTTTAGAATCTCATTGGAAATCATATGAAGACATTTCCTATTTAATATAGCTATTTGTGCAAGTATTTTACGATTAAGAAGCAACTTTCTCTTGTACAGATCATTTATAAAAACACTATACTTATAGTATATACCCCTCTCGCGAATTACTGCGTTTATCCGAGTGATCCACAAACGACGAAAATCTCGCTTTTGCCGATTTCTATCCCTATGAGCCGAAACCAAAGCTCTTATTTTCTGTTGAACAATAGTTCTAGTAAGTCTTGAATGAGCCCCTCGAAAGCTTGATGCAAATAAACGAATTTTTTTTCTACGTCTTCGAGCTATATATCCGCGTTTAACTCTAGTCATTTAATAAATTAAACTTTTCTGAATAACTAATCGAGTTTTTTTTCTTTGAGTTATTCTTTTCTCCGTTCCTGGTCTATGAATAACAAAACTTATTTTTCCAATGTATAAAAAAAAATTCCAATGGCTTTTGCTACTATAACCTTCCTGGCCACAATTTTTTCTTTTTCTAGGCTCAAAACGAAAAAGTTCATTGATATTAGGTATCAGATGAATAAAGAAATAGTGGGTTCCTTCGTTTCTATGGTTACTTATTAAACGGTAAGGTCCTCTCTATACACCGGAGCTCTTTACTTCATTTGGTCAATCTTATTGGTAACTTGTACAGTTCAACCTCTTTGGCTCTACCCATAAATTATCCAGTAATAGGTCTTTCACAATGAGATCTCCCTATACAGTAACGGTATTTCATTTTGAAGGTTAGCTCTGAATAGCTGACCCTGTTAGTCCGTTTTGTTTTGCAAGAATGGGAGCATAATATTTTTGCTTGACAAAGAAATAGGATTTATCCCGCTTAATGGATAACATTTGCTACCAATGGGATATTGCTTCTTATCTTAAATGGAGCTGATTGGATTTACACCAAGAGAAACCATAAATTTCATACCCAATAGATGGTAGATTTTTTTTTAGATAGTGATTGGAGTTCTTCCATTTTAGCTTATTTACTGGGTATTGATTATTGATACTGAAAAATTATTTGTTTTTTGTTCCAGCTCATAATCTGAACGAGTCACACATACACCCTAGTACATGTTCCTCGGCGCTGAGGACACCCCCGCAGGGCGGGGGATTTCGTGACATTTCTGATTGGCTGTCTTGCGTTTCTAATAAGTTGTTTAATAGTTGGCATGCTGAATCATTTATTACATAATGGACTGGTTTAGATCAATCCTAACCAGATGATTATGAACCATATCGAATTAATTTAATAGAATATGAAAATATGAAACCCAGTATAAGAAAATAAACTCTCAACTCAAATCGTGGATTTAACCATTTTCATTGTTATTCAACCGCTACAAGATCGACAATTCCATGAGCTTGGGCTTCTGTTGCTGACATGAAAATATCCCTTTCCATATCTTCGGATACAACCCATAAGGGTTTGCCCGTTCTTTGTACATAAACCCTTGTGAGGGTTTCGCGCAGTTTCAATAGTTCTTCCGCTTCCAGGACAAATTCTCCTGTTTGTGCCTCATAAAAAGAACTAGCAGGTTGATGAATCATTACCCTGATGTATAGAACATAAAAACGATTCTTTTCTCTTCGCCTCATTAGGCATGCGAGAGAAAAGAAAAATAAAAAAGGATATAATTGAGCAACCGTACGTGCATATCATATTTTGCGTATTGCATACGGCTCTACAATGGGATTTACTTTGCTCTTACCTCAATGGAAGAGCAAAGTAGGATCGATCAGATCCCGATTAAGTAAATTATCCAATTACCACCCTTCTTTTTTTTGTAGGAATTAAAAAATACTATGATGGCTCCGTTGCTTTATATATTAATCTCGTCTGTAATTCAGCAATCCCAAAGTTTCTTTTTGATCCGAAAACAAATAAGAAAAAAGAATTTTGTTTGACTCTCTCAAACATCAATTTAAAAGGAAGAGCCTTTTGGTATGAAAACAAAAAGTTTGTGACGCTGAAACGTACTCCTGATAAATCAAATCAGAAATACCCTTTAATCTCATACTACTCTCTCGATACATAATCTAATTTTTTGAAAAAAAAAAATACAAAATTTTATCATATCGAATTCAAAGTGCCATGCTATTATTACTTAATATTCATTTCATATTTGATATGGCGAAGCGAAGGCATAGTCTTCTTTTTTTTCTAAAATAAAAAACTCATTGGCGCCAAGCGTGAGGGAATGCTAAACGTTTGGTAATTTCTCCTCCGACCAGAATAAAAGATCCCATTGAAGCGGCTAATCCCATGCATATTGTATGTACATCGGGTCGCACAAATTGCATAGTATCATAAATAGCTACTCCAGGTATTACCCATCCGCCAGGAGAATTTATAAACAAATACAAATCCTCGGTATCATTCTCTATACTGAGATATACCATAAGACCAATAAGTTGATTTGAGATTTCGCTATCAACCTCTTGGCCTAAAAAAAGTAATCTTTCTCGATAAAGTCGGTTGATTAGGGTTAATTTGTATCCCTTAAGAACCGTACAGGCATCTTTTGATGCATACGGTTCAAAATAAAATGTTAAAATGAAAAAAATCAATGTGTAGATTCCGTCCCTCTTTCTTTTTTCATAGCAGTTATTTCTATTTATAACTTCTAATGATAATGAAAGGGATTTTTATTCTATTTGAAAATTCTAGTAATAATAAATAGTATAATAAAAAAGAATTCACTAAACTTATCGAACTAACTTCTCATTGATGTAGTTTTTCATCGAGATCAAATCCAAATCCCGATGTAATTTTCTTGTTCTTGAATGGGCCTATTTAATTATTTTAGGTTTCTGCTCTACTCCGGGTAAAAATCGGACCGATTTCGATTTGTACATATAGGACAAATACTTATAATACCACATTTTTACTCTTGAATTCATTTGCATGTCTTTCAGCCAAATTTAGTATTTAACGTATTCATCATCTTTTTCTATTTGAATGATTCAGGTTGAGATCTTTACTTATATCTATTCTCTTTATAATTTCAATAGTAATAAGAAAGAATTTAGCATATAAGCAAGAATCATTGATATATTTATTATCAATTGGGATTTTTAAAAACGGAGCCTGGATACTTCAATTTATTGGTCCAACCAAGCCAACCATAAATTATTCTAATTTTATAATATGAATTCCCCTAAAACTCAAAAATTAATCTGATTGCACTTCACGCTCCAAATTTTTCATGATTCAATCTATCTTTTTTGGGCGAAGGGAAGGATATCTCGATCGGTAGAGAGAACGGGGAAATCCCATATGACCCAATCGATCTGACAAGTCGCACTATACGTCAACCCAAGATGCATCTTCCTCTCCAGGACTTCGGAAGGGTACTTTTGGAACACCAATAGGCATTAACTAAAATAAAAAATAATTAAGTACTCTATTTCACTTTGATGTGGAAACGTAATAAAGAATGGGGTTATTGTATTCATAATATCAACCTTTATGATATTTTTTGAATAGATTAGAAAAGTTCATAAAAGGAGACAAAATGAATAAAAGAAAATTTTTATGAATATAGCCTTACAATGATGAACAAGTATGAAGGCCTGCGCTCATATAAAAGAGTATCAACCTCCCCATTGCGTATTGGTACTTATCGGGTATAGAATAGATCTGCTTCTCTTTCTTCCTACAAATATAAATTTTCCATTATTACCAACAGAATAGAATTCAGATTAATAATTGTTCCATGGGTTATTTCGGAACAAGGGGGTTCATTCCATAGCCAGAATCTTTTCCAATGCAATAAAGTTACATAGTGTCTATTTTTCTTTGATAAAGGGGTATTTCCATGGGTTTGCCTTGGTATCGTGTTCATACTGTTGTATTGAATGATCCTGGTCGGTTGATTTCTGTCCATATAATGCATACAGCTTTAGTTGCTGGTTGGGCCGGTTCGATGGCTCTATATGAGTTAGCAGTTTTTGATCCCTCTGACCCCGTTCTTGATCCAATGTGGAGACAGGGTATGTTTGTTATACCTTTCATGACTCGTTTAGGAATAACCAATTCATGGGGCGGTTGGAGTATTACAGGAGGGACTATAACAGATCCTGGTATTTGGAGTTACGAAGGTGTGGCCGGAGCACATATTGTGTTTTCTGGTTTGTGCTTTTTGGCAGCTATTTGGCATTGGGTTTATTGGGACTTAGAAATATTTTCTGATGAACGTACAGGAAAACCTTCTTTGGATTTGCCTAAGATTTTTGGAATTCATCTATTTCTTTCCGGGGTAGCTTGTTTTGGTTTTGGCGCGTTTCATGTAACAGGCTTGTATGGTCCTGGAATATGGGTGTCCGATCCGTATGGACTAACCGGAAAAGTACAATCTGTAAATCCAGCATGGGGCGTAGAAGGTTTTGATCCTTTTGTTCCGGGAGGAATCGCCTCTCATCATATTGCAGCAGGGACATTGGGTATATTAGCAGGCCTATTCCATCTTAGTGTCCGCCCGCCCCAACGTCTATACAAAGGATTACGTATGGGGAATATTGAAACTGTCCTTTCCAGCAGTATCGCTGCTGTCTTTTTTGCAGCTTTTGTTGTTGCCGGAACTATGTGGTATGGTTCCGCAACTACCCCGATCGAATTATTTGGTCCCACTCGTTATCAATGGGATCAGGGATACTTTCAGCAAGAAATATATCGAAGAGTTAGTGCTGGACTAGGCGAAAATCAAAGTTTATCAGAAGCTTGGGCTAAAATTCCTGAGAAATTAGCATTTTATGATTATATTGGCAATAATCCGGCAAAAGGAGGATTATTCAGAGCAGGCTCAATGGATAACGGAGATGGAATAGCTGTTGGATGGTTAGGACACCCTATATTTCGAGATAAAGAAGGGCGCGAACTCTTTGTACGTCGTATGCCTACCTTTTTTGAAACATTTCCTGTTGTTTTGATAGATGGCGACGGAATTGTTCGAGCTGACGTTCCTTTTAGAAGAGCAGAATCAAAGTATAGCGTGGAACAAGTAGGTGTAACTGTTGAGTTCTATGGGGGCGAACTCAATGGGGTCAGTTATAGTGATCCTGCTACTGTGAAAAAATATGCTAGACGTGCTCAATTGGGTGAAATTTTTGAATTAGATCGTGCTACTTTGAAATCTGATGGTGTTTTTCGTAGTAGTCCAAGGGGTTGGTTTACTTTTGGACATGCTTCCTTTGCCCTACTCTTCTTCTTCGGACACATCTGGCATGGGTCTAGAACCTTGTTCAGAGATGTTTTTGCTGGTATTGACCCAGATTTGGATGCTCAAGTAGAATTTGGAGCATTCCAAAAACTTGGAGATCCAACTACAAAAAGACAAACAGTCTGATACTGATACAACATTGCTTTCGTATTTTTCGCCTTTTTTTTTTATTTTAACTCTGATACCCGATCAATTTTTATTTGAATCAGTGCCTTTTTTTTATTGGGTAGATAATCCCATATAAACAGGTATGGAAGCTATAATTGTAAACCACGACGAATCTATGGAAGCATTGGTTTATACATTTCTATTAGTCTCGACTCTAGGGATAATCTTTTTCGCTATTTTTTTTAGAGAACCACCGAAAGTTCCAACTAAAAAGATTAAATGATTTTTCATTATCTCCATTGAATTGAAGTAATGAG